TACAACTATATAATATGTGATACAGACATGTTATAAAAATTGTGGTGTATTTATACATAAATAATACGATTGCGTGGGTAATTTTGGGTGTAGTTGACCCAGACATGGCTGTGTATTAAGCATGCAATGTGTTAGTTATGTAACACTATATATATATCAACACAAACCACTCGTTGATTACGCTGGTCGGTCATTCCTGGTTTTGGGGTTTGACAGGATTAATATATGAACTGTCCGGCGTAGGGGGGTAGGGGGGTTTGTCGCGCAAAATCCAAGTGCAGGCGGCAGGGGGGACACCTTAGATAGGAATGGGGATAGTATCAATAGTTTATGCACCTGATAGAGACGTATGTGGTTACTTTATAGGATGTTTATGAAGCTCTGCAGGTATTATCTTTTAATTTCAAGGAAATGTACCACCTTGTTAACCATTACTCTGAAAGTGACCAAATGTCAAGTGGAAGAGACCTAAAAATAAGAGAACCCTATGCATTTAAGTGAACGCCTTGGCATGGTGGGTCATGGACAATCGATACTAACACCAATAATCAAATGCCAGATATAGTTATCCGGGGGGGGAAGGTTTACTAGATATGGCCCTGAAATAGGAACCAGATGCCAGTAATAGTTCATATTGTGCGACCCTCACGATATTTGTCCCTGACCCATCAAGGATAATATGCATTAAGTTATAGACTGGTTGGTGGTCTCTTACTACATTAATAATGTGAGGTCCAATATTAGTTGAGTCCTTGCAAGGAAAAATTTGTGATGAAGTTATGGGGATTATTCAAGTTATCAGTACTGATTAATTAATCTTGTGAAAGTAAATTTATGGTTTATGTACACCTTAATAGTAATGTACTAGTATTAATGTATATATATATATGTATGTGGAATATTTAATGTAATGTACTACACCATTAATGTAAGATTATACATAATATGTACTATACCATAATGTACTATATACATATAATGTACTAGGATCATTATGTAATATATATATATATATGCACCTGGGATTATTAGGTACTGGGCATTAGGTCAGAAAATAGTTTAATTTTAGAATACTAGCTTTGGGAGTTAGTGGTGGGAGTTAAAATCTCTCTTTTCTGGCACTAGGGAGGGATTTAACCTCCGATCTTCGGATTACAAGACCGATGCTTTTAAACTAAGCTACTAGTACAGGATCAGTTAAGTGATTTGTTTTCTAATCAACCGGCCAGAGGATTAAAAATTAGGAATAGCGCGAAGTAAAGGATGGAGGCGATTTGGCCGATGATAATAAATGGGTGTTCTACTGGTATTCCTCCAATTCATGTTAGGATTATTACGTCTGCTACCAGGGTCCAGAATAGGAATTGTGTGATTGGACGGAATGTGAGTCCTTGTTGTTTGGAGGTGTGTAGTAGTGGGACTAGTATAAGGACGAGGATAGAGAATAGTAAGGCGAGGACACCTCCTAGTTTGTTGGGGATTGATCGTAGAATGGCGTAGGCAAATAGGAAGTATCACTCTGGTTTGATGTGTGGGGGTGTGACTAGGGGGTTGGCGGGGGTAAAGTTTTCGGGGTCCCCCAAGAGGTTGGGGGAAAATAGGGCTAGCGATGCTAGGGCTATAATAAGGATTACAAAGCCTAGTAAGTCTTTGTAGGAGAAGTATGGGTGGAATGAGATTTTGTCTGCGTCTGAGTTTAGGCCTGTGGGGTTGTTGGAGCCTGTTTCGTGAAGAAATAGGGCGTGTAAGGCTGTGGCTGCAATGATTGCGAAAGGGAGAAGGAAATGGAAGGCGAAGAATCGTGTCAGGGTTGCGTTGTCTACGGAGAACCCGCCTCAGATTCATTGTACTAAAGCATCTCCTACGTATGGCACTGCGGAGAGGAGGTTTGTAATTACGGTTGCTCCTCAAAATGATATTTGTCCTCATGGGAGTACATATCCCACAAATGCGGTCATTATAACTAGTAGGAGCAGCACTACTCCAATGTTTCATGTTTCTTTATACAGGTAGGAGCCGTAGTATAAGCCTCGACCAATGTGTAGGTAGATGCAGATGAAGAAAAATGAGGCTCCGTTGGCGTGCATGTTTCGGATGAGTCAGCCGTAGTTGACGTCACGGCAGATGTGGGCTACTGAGGAGAAGGCTGTAGAGATATCTGAGGTGTAGTGTATAGCCAGGAAGAGTCCTGTTAGAATTTGTATAATTAGGCATAAAAGAAGGAGAGAGCCGAAGTTTCATCATGCGGAAATGTTGGATGGGGCGGGCAGGTCAATTAGTGCATTGTTGGCGATTTTTAGTAGTGGGTGTGTTTTTCGTAGGCTGGCCATTAGGGGTTCTCATAGTTGAATTACAACGGTGGTTTTTCAAGTCGCTGGTCTCGGTTAAAATCCGGGTGGGAATTATGAATTATATTTTTTCTTTGTTTTTATTGGGCTTAGTTGTTGGTTTAGTGGCTGTGGCTTCTAATCCTGCACCATATTTTGCTGCTTTAGGGTTGGTTGTGGCAGCGGGGGTTGGTTGTGGTGTGTTGGTGGGACATGGGGGGTCTTTTTTGTCTTTAATGTTGTTTTTGATTTATTTGGGAGGGATGTTGGTAGTATTTGCTTATTCGGCGGCTTTGGCTGCAGAGCCTTTTCCGGAGAGCTGGGGGGATCGTTCGGTTGCTGGGTATGTGTTGATTTATTTGTTAGTGGTGGGGGCGGTGGCGTGATGGTTCCATGGGGGTTGATATGAGGGGTCATGGGGGGTTGTGGATAATAAGGAGTTTTTTATTGTGCGGGGAGATACTAGTGGGGTTGCATTAATATATTCTTTTGGAGGGGGAATGTTGATTGTGTCTGGTTGAGTGTTGTTGTTAACTTTATTTGTTGTACTTGAGTTAACTCGCGGTTTAAGTCGTGGGGCGCTTCGAGCGGTTTAAAGGGTGATTAGGAGGATGGCTAGGGTGCTGGTTAAGAGGAATATGGCTAGGTAGGTTTTGATTATTCCTCGTTGGGCGTTGCTTGTGGTTGTGGCTATTTTGACTTGTGTTGCGGAGAGTCCTTTAGGGCCTGCTATTTCAAGTCATGTTTGGTCTATGAGTTGGGTGGCAATTGATTGTCCTAGTGTAAGATTTAGTTTAGGTACTAGTCGATGCACGGTTGCAGGGAAGTAGCCTAGTATGTTTGAGAAGTTGTGTAGTGGTAGGATGGGGATAGTTTTGAATTGTTTTGATGTTATTGATGCTAGTTCTATCGCTATGAGGAAGCCAATGATTGTTACTGTTAAGGCGGCTAGTTTGAGGAGCGGGGGTATTGTTATGACGGGGGTTTTTGATGGAAGAAAATTAGATGTAATAATTAGTCCAGCAATGATGCTGCCTCAGGCTAGTCGTTTGATTGGGTTAATAACGGCGGGGTCGTTTTCGTTAATTGGGGAGAGGGGTAGGAATCGTGGGGTTCCTATGGTTACGAAGAAGACTACTCGGAAGCTGTAGACCGCAGTGAAGGCGGTAGCGATAAGTGTAAGGGACAGGGCTCAGGCATTAAGGTAGGAGGTGTTTAGGGCTTCAATAATGGCGTCTTTTGAGAAAAACCCGGCTAGGAATGGTGTGCCTGTTAGTGCTAGGCTGCCGATGGTTAGGCAAGACGAGGTAAATGGCATTAGTTTGTGCAGGCCTCCTATTTTTCGAATGTCTTGTTCGTCATTGAGGCTGTGGATAATTGATCCGGAGCATAGGAAGAGTATAGCTTTGAAAAAGGCGTGCGTACAGATGTGTAGAAATGCTAGTTGGGGTTGGTTTAGTCCAATGGTAACTATTATGAGGCCTAGTTGGCTTGATGTGGAGAAAGCTACGATTTTTTTGATATCGTTTTGGGTTAAAGCGCAGGTAGCTGTGAATAAGGTGGTTAAGGCTCCTAAGCATAGGCAGGTGGTCAGCGCAAGCTGATTGTTTTCTATGAGGGGGTGAAGTCGAATTAGTAGGAAGATTCCTGCAACCACTATTGTGCTTGAGTGTAGTAAGGCAGAGACTGGTGTTGGGCCTTCTATGGCTGAGGGAAGTCACGGGTGGAGGCCAAATTGGGCGGATTTTCCAGTGGCGGCAAGGATTAGGCCTAGAAGGGGTAGGGTTATATCAAAATCTTTGGAGAAGAAGAAGATTTGTTGGATTTCTCATGAGTTTAGGTTTGTTGCAATTCATGCTATGCTCAAGATTAGTCCGATGTCTCCCACTCGGTTGTATAGGACGGCTTGTAGGGCGGCAGTGTTAGCATCAGCTCGGCCATACCATCAGCCGATTAAAAGGAAAGATATGATGCCAACTCCTTCTCAACCAATGAATAGTTGAAATATATTGTTGGCGGTCACTAGAATAATTATGGCTACAAGGAAGAGTAGAAGGTATTTGAAGAAGCGGTTTATGTGGGGATCTGAGTGTATGTATCATGATGCAAACTCTAGGATTGATCAGGTAACGAATAAGGCGATTGGTGTGAAGATTAAGGAGTAGTGGTCAAACTTAAAGCTGATGTTGATGTCGAAGCTTGCAGCATTTATTCAGTGTCAATTGGTTACGATGCTCTCTGTTCCTTGGTCAAGGAAGATTATTAATGGGAGGAGGCTTATAAAGAATGCGCTGCTTACGGCTGTTTTGACGTGGGTGATGGCTCAATCTGGTTTTTGGGGCTTTGGGTCTAGGGTTATGATTAGGGGGTAGAGTAGGAGGGCAAGGGTTAGGATGAGGGAGGATGAAAGAATAAGGGGTGCAGTGTACATAGCTGCTACTTGGATTTGCACCAAGAGTTTTTGGTTCCTAAGACCAATGGATGAGCTGTTATCCTTTAGAAGCTCGAGTGAGCCGTGGATTTTAACCACGGGCGGTAGAAATTAGCAGTTCCTATTGCCTCAGGGCCTCTCTCGGTGGATAAGAGGACTTTAACCTCTATTTTTAGAACCACAATCTAGTGTTTTGCTTAAACTATATCTACAGTAGCATCATCCTCATATGAGCTCTGGTTTTGTAATTAGGAGAATGACGGGGATTAGATGTAGGGCTATAAGTAGATGTTCTCGGGTGTGGAACGGTTGAAGTCCTATAATATGGGCAGGGGTTGGGCCTCGTTGGGACATCAGGAAGAGGTAGAGCGAATAAGCAGCTGTGATTAGGGTGCCTGCTCCGGTTAAAACCAGTGTTCATGGAGATCAATTAAATATAGCTGTGATGATGAAGAGTTCTCCTATTAGATTTGGTAGAGGTGGTAGGGCTAGGTTGGCCAGGTTGGCGATGAATCATCATGTGGCTGTTAAGGGGAAGATTATTTGCAGGCCGCGAGCAAGAATTATTGTTCGACTGTGGGTTCGTTCGTATGTGGTGTTGGCTAGACAGAAGAGAGCTGACGATACCAGACCGTGGGCAATTATTAGGATGATTGCTCCGGTGAATCCTCAGGGGGTTTGAATTAGGATTCCTCCTGCTACTAGTCCTATGTGGCTGACGGAGGAGTAGGCGATTAAGGATTTTAGGTCTGTCTGTCGTAAACAGATGGAGCCGGTTATGATAATGCCTCATAGAGCTAGGATAATAAAAGGGTAGGCTATGTCTTTAGTGAGTGGGTCGAGTATTACTATCATTCGTATTATACCATATCCTCCAAGTTTTAGTAGGATTGCGGCTAGGACTATTGATCCGGCTACGGGGGCTTCTACATGTGCTTTTGGTAGTCACAGGTGGACGCCATATAGGGGCATTTTTACCAGGAAGGCGATTAGGCAGCCTGCTCATCAGATTTTATCGCCTCATGTGTGTAGGGTTAGAGGTTGGGAATATTGGAGTACTAACATTGAAAGTGTGCCTGTGCTTTGTTGAAGGAGGAGGAGGGCAACTAATAGGGGAAGAGATCCTGCGAGTGTATAAAATAGGAAGTATGTTCCTGCATTAAGGCGTTCAGTTTGGTTGCCTCACCGAGTGATGATAATTAGGGTTGGGATGAGGGTGGCCTCAAATATGATGTAGAACATGATGATTTCGGTTGCTCCAAATGCTATGATAAGAAAGGTTTGTAGAGAGGTTAAAAGAGTAATGTACATTCGTTGGCGGCTGAGCGGTTCGGGGTTAATATGGTTTTGGCTGGCAAGAATTATTAGTGGTAGTAGTCAGCAGGTAAGGACTAGCAGGGGGGTTGATAAGGGGTCTGTTCCTATATAGAGATTGGAGGTTGCTCAGCCTGTTTCTGAGTTTCACTTAAGTCAATTTAGGCTAATTAGGGCAATAAAAAGACTTTGGGCTGTTGTAGCAGTTCATAACCATTTGGGGGAAATTAGCCAGATTGTTGGGAATAGCATGATTGTTGGTAGTAGGACTTTTAGCATTGTAGTAGGTTGAGGTTTTGGAGTCGGTCTGTCCCGTGTGTTCGCGCTGTGGCGACTATTAAGGCTAAGCCTGCGCTGGCTTCGCAGGCTGAGAAGGCTAGGAGGAGTATAGGGGCGGTGGAGAAGGCCGTTGCTTCGAGTTGAAGTGCTCATAGGGCCAGAGCAATAAATAATGATAATATCAGCCCTTCTAGGCATAATAGGGCCGACAGGAGGTGGGTTCGGTGGAAGGCTAGGCCTACAAGTCCTAGTACGAATGCTGAGGTAAAACTGAAATGTACGGGTGTCATAAGGGAGTCGTGGACTTAAACCACAATTTTCTGAGCCGAAATCAGAGGTCTTATTTTGGACTAATTCCCTATTCTGCTCATTCGAGGCCTCCTTGAATTCATTCGTAGACTAGTCCTAAGGTGAGTAAAATTAGGATGGCTGCGGCTCAAAAGAAGGTAAGTGTGGGCGTGGATAATTGATTACCTCAGGGCAGTGGAAGAAGTAGGGCAATTTCTAGGTCAAATAAGAGGAAGAGGATGGCGACGAGGAAGAATCGTAAGGAAAATGGTAGACGTGCGGAACCAAGAGGATCAAACCCGCATTCATAGGGTGAGAGTTTTTCTGCGTCTGGATTTATTTGTGGGAGTCAGAATGCCACTAGAGCTAGTAGTATCGAAAGGGCTGCTGTGATAAGTAAGATTGTTGTAACTAAATTCATTATCTTTCCTTGGATTTTAACCAAGACTAAATGATTGGAAGTCACTTGTACTAACTTTAAATACTAGAAAGATTATGAACCTCATCAGTAGATGGAGACGTATAGGAATAATCAGACAACGTCTACAAAGTGTCAGTATCAGGCAGCCGCTTCAAATCCAAAGTGGTGTTCGGAAGTGAAGTGGTATTGGATTTGTCGTAGAAGGCAGACGGCTAGGAAGGTTGAGCCAATAATGACATGTAGGCCATGGAAGCCTGTAGCTACAAAGAATGTTGAGCCGTATACGCCGTCGGCGATGGTAAAAGGGGCTTCGTAGTATTCTATAGCTTGGAGGGCGGTGAAGTAGAAGCCTAGGAGAATGGTTAGGGTAAGTGCTTGGATGGCTTGTTTACGTTCTCCCTCCATTAGGCTGTGATGAGCTCAGGTCACGGTGACGCCTGATGCTAGGAGGACGGCGGTATTTAGTAGGGGGACTTCAAATGGGTCAAGGGTGGTAATTCCTGTGGGAGGCCAGCATCCTCCTAGTTCTGGGGTGGGGGCAAGGCTTGAGTGGTAGAAGGCTCAGAAGAAGCCTAGGAAGAAGAAAACTTCTGATGTAATAAATAGAATTATTCCGTATCGTAGGCCTTTTTGGACTGGGGGCGTATGATGTCCTTGGAAAGTTCCTTCTCGGATAATGTCTCGCCATCATTGATACATTGTAAGTAAAAGAAGAACTAGTCCTAGTGTTATTAAGGTTGTTGAGTGAAAGTGAAACCAGATTGCGAGGCCTGATGTCATGAGGAGAGCAGCTACTGCGCCTGTTAGGGGCCAGGGACTTGGGTCAACCATATGGTATGCGTGTGCTTGGTGGGCCATTAGACGTTTTCTTGTAGGTAGAGGCTTAGTAGAAGTACGAATACGTAGGCTTGGATTATGGCCACTGCGATTTCAAGAAGGGTAAGGAGGAAGAGGACTGTGGCGGTTAGGATTGCTACGGTGGTTATCATAGGTAGTAATACAAAGGCTGCAGTTGCAATAAGTTGAATGAGCAAGTGGCCAGCTGTAAGGTTGGCTGTTAGTCGTACGCCTAAGGCCAGGGGTCGAATAAATAAGCTAATTGTTTCGATGATAATAAGCACAGGGATCAGAGGTACGGGGGTTCCTTCTGGCAGGAGGTGTCCTAGGGCCGCGGTAGGCTGGTTTCGTATTCCGATAATGACGGTGGCCAGTCAGAATGGGACTGCTAGTCCTATGTTTAATGAAAGTTGTGTGGTTGGGGTAAAAGTATATGGAAGGAGACCCAGTAGATTTAGTGATAAGAGGAAAACTATTAATGATGTCAGGATTAGGGCTCATTTGTGTCCGCCGGGGTTGAGGGGAAGAAGTAGTTGTTGTGTGAAGCGATTAATAAATCAGCTCTGGAGGGTAATGAGACGGTTGTTTAGTCATCGGTTTGATGGTGAAGGGTAAAGGATTCAGGGGAATACAAGTGCGATGGCAATTAAAGGGATGCCTAGGTATGTGGGGCTCATAAATTGGTCGAAGAAGCTTAGTGTCATGGTCAATTTCAGGGTTCAGTTTTAGGTTTTTCGGTGCTGAGTGCTGTGGGTTCGTTAGTAAAAGTGTGCTTAAGGACTTTAGGTGGGATTACTGTTAGAAAGATTAGTCAGGAAAATACTAGAATGGCGAACCATGGGGCGGGGTTTAATTGGGGCATGTCACTAAGGGTGGTTGGGAGTCACCAGTCTTTAGCTTAAAAGGCTAACGCTAGGCCCTATTTAGCTTCTTAGTGAGGCGTCTTCAAGCATGAGGGAGGATCAGTTTTCGAAATGTTCTAGTGGGACGGCTTCTACTACAATTGGTATAAAACTGTGGTTGGCACCACAGATTTCAGAGCACTGTCCATAGAATACTCCAGGGCGGGAGGCAATAAAGGCTGTTTGGTTTAGGCGTCCGGGGACGGCGTCTATTTTTACACCTAGGGCTGGAACGGCCCAGGAGTGGAGGACGTCTTCAGCTGAGACTAGAACTCGAATCGGTGATTCTATTGGGACTACTATGCGATGGTCTGTTTCAAGGAGTCGAAACTGTCCTGGGGTTAGGTCTTGGGTCGGGATCATGTAAGAGTCGAAGCCAAGGTCTTCATAGTCTGTATACTCGTAGCTTCAGTATCATTGATGTCCTATGGCTTTTACGGTTAGGTGAGGGTCGTTAATTTCATCTATTAGGTAGAGGATTCGAAGGGAGGGGAGGGCAATGAGGATAAGGATTACTGCTGGTAAAATGGTTCAAACAATCTCAATTTCTTGGGAGTCTAAAATGTATTTGTTGGTTAATTTAGTGGAAACCATTGCAACAATGATGTATAAGACCAAGGTGCTGATTAGGAAAACAATCATTAGTGCATGGTCGTGGAAGTGAAGAAGTTCTTCTATTACAGGTGAGGCCGCGTCTTGGAATCCTAATTGTGAGGGATGTGCCATTAAGCCGTAGGGCTTAAGATACGCAGGGGTTTAACCTGCAATTTTGCCTTGACAAGGCAATGTAATAGCTAGTTTTACTAGTATCTTATAGAAAGAAAGTGGCAGAGTGGTTATGCAACTGGCTTGAAACTAGTTCACGGGGGTTCGATTCCTTCCTTTCTCGTCATGATTGAACTTGAACAAATGCTGGCTCTTCGAATGTGTGGTAGGGGGGAGGACACCCGTGGAGTCATTCTGCGTTTGTAGAGGTTAGTTCAACAGATAAGACTTCTCGTTTGGCAGCGAAGGCTTCTCACAGGATAAATAGGAACATAATTACTGCGATTAGAGAAATTAGGGAGCCGATAGAGGAGATTGTATTTCAAAGGGTGTAGGCGTCTGGGTAGTCTGAGTATCGCCGTGGCATGCCGGCTAGGCCTAGGAAGTGTTGTGGGAAGAAGGTGAGGTTAACACCTACAAACATAACTCCAAAATGGATTTTTGTTCAGGTGCTGTGTAGTGTGTAGCCTGAGAATAGGGGGAATCAATGGACAAAAGCTCCTATGATTGCAAACACAGCTCCCATGGATAAGACGTAGTGGAAGTGGGCAACTACGTAATATGTGTCGTGGAGTATGATGTCAAGGGATGAGTTGGCTAGTACAATTCCTGTTAGGCCTCCAACTGTGAATAGGAAAATAAACCCTAGGGCCCATAGTAGGGGTGTCTCTCATTTAATGGAGCCCCCATGAAGTGTAGCTAATCAGCTAAATACTTTTACCCCTGTTGGGATTGCGATAATTATTGTTGCAGATGTAAAGTATGCTCGGGTGTCTACGTCCATTCCAACTGTAAATATGTGATGGGCCCATACGATGAAGCCTAATAGGCCAATTGCTATTATAGCCCAAACCATTCCCATATAGCCAAAAGGTTCTTTTTTTCCTGAGTAGTAGGCTACGATGTGAGAAATTATTCCAAAGCCTGGTAAAATTAGAATATAAACTTCAGGGTGCCCAAAGAATCAGAATAAATGTTGGTAGAGAATTGGGTCTCCTCCCCCCGCGGGGTCAAAGAATGTGGTGTTAAGGTTTCGATCTGTCAGAAGTATAGTAATTCCGGCAGCCAGAACTGGTAGCGAGAGAAGAAGAAGAACGGCAGTGATTAGGACTGCTCATACAAATAGGGGTGTTTGATATTGTGAAATGGCTGGAGGCTTCATGTTAATAATAGTTGTAATGAAGTTAATAGCCCCAAGGATGGAGGAAACCCCAGCAAGATGAAGTGAAAAGATGGTTAGGTCAACAGAGGCGCCCGCGTGTGCGAGGTTACCGGCAAGAGGGGGATATACAGTTCAGCCTGTCCCTGCTCCGGCTTCGATTCCTGAGGATGCTAGCAGAAGAAGGAAGGATGGGGGTAGGAGTCAGAAGCTTATATTATTTATTCGTGGGAATGCTATGTCGGGTGCACCAATCATTAGGGGAACCAATCAATTCCCGAAGCCTCCAATCATAATTGGTATTACTATAAAGAAAATTATTACGAAGGCGTGCGCAGTAACGATAACATTATAGATCTGGTCATCACCTAAGAGGGATCCGGGTTGGCTTAGCTCCGCTCGAATTAAGAGGCTAAGGGCCGTTCCAACTATTCCGGCTCAGGCACCAAATACCAGGTAGAGGGTGCCAATGTCTTTGTGGTTGGTGGAGAAGAATCAGCGTGTGATTGCCACAGGTAGGATGGCCGAAGGTCTAGGCGGCGGATTGTAGCTCCGTATATAGAGGTTTAAGTCCTCTTCTTGCCAGAAGCTCCGTGGTGTAAGGCACATTAGATTGCAAGTCTAAAAGTGTAGGCTAATTCCCTGCCGGGGCTTTCCCCGCCTCGCCCCGGTAGGGCGGGGAAAGATAGATGAATGCTCGCTGGTTTGAGCGCTTAGCTGTTAACTAAGAGTTTGTAGGATCGAGGCCTTCTCATCTAGAAAGGCTTTAGCTTAATTAAAGTGTCTGGGTTGCATTCAGAAGATGTGGGATAAAGTCCTGCAAGCCTTATTCAGAGACTAGGAGATTTTCACTCCTGCTTAGAGCTTTGAAGGCTCTTGGTCTAAAGGTTCTATCCTAAGTCTCTAGTGTGTTAGTGCTACAATTGCTGGTGTGAGGGGGAGTAGTAGTAGGGTTGCGGTTGTTGTAATTGTTAGGGGGAGGGTTGTTTGTGTGGTGGGCAATCGTCATGGGGTTGTAGAGTTGTTTGTGTTGGGAGAAATTGTTAGGGTTATTGCGTAGCATAGTCGAAGGTAAAAGTATAGGCTGAGTAGGGCACTTAGGGCTGCGAGGGTGGCAATGAGGGGTAGCCCTTGTTTTGTTAGCTCTTGTAAGATTAGTCATTTTGGTATAAATCCGGTTAAGGGGGGCAGGCCGCCTAATGATAGTAGGACGAGGGCGGCGGTTGTTGTGAGTGTTGGGGTTTTTGTTCAGGCGAGGGCTAGTGTGTTAATTTTTGTTGTTATTGTTGCTTTGAATGTTAGGAAGGCTGCTGATGTTATGATGATGTAGGTTCCTAGGGCTAGGAGGGTTAGTTGTGGTGCGAATTGAAGGATAATGACTATTCAGCCGAGGTGTGCGATTGATGAGTAGGCTAGGATTTTTCGTAGTTGAGTTTGGTTTAGTCCACCTCATCCTCCAATAAGAGTTGATAGAACCCCTAGGGCGGTGAGTAGGGCTGGGTCGATGGTGGGGGCCATTTGAACAAGTAATGCGAATGGTGCTAGTTTTTGTCAGGTGGATATGATTAGTCCTGTGGTTAGGTCTAGGCCTTGGAGAACTTCTGGTAGTCAGAAGTGTAGGGGTGCGAGGCCAATTTTAAGGGCTAATCCCATTATTGCCATTGTGATTGCGATGGGGTGAGAGAGATGGGTGATGCTTCATTCTCCAACTAGTCAAGCATTGGTGGTGCTGGCAAATAGAATTGTAGCTGCTGCTGTTGCCTGGGTGAGGAAGTATTTAGTGGTAGCTTCTACTGCTCGTGGGTGGTGGTGTTGTGCTATGAGGGGAAGGATGGCTAGGGTATTGATTTCAAGGCCTATTCATGCCAGGAGTCAGTGTGAGCTAGCGAAGGTGAGGGTTGTCCCTAGGCCTAGGCTAAATAGGAACACGGTAAGTACGTAGGGGTTCATTAGTAAGGGAAGGAGTTTAACCAACATTTTTGGGGTATGGGCCCAAAAGCTTATTTAGCTGACCTTACTAGAAAGTGGTGTAGTGGAAGCACCTGGAGTTTTGATCTCTTGAGCATGGGTTCGAGTCCCTTCTTTCTAGGAGCTGGGAGGATTTTAACCTCCATGAGTCACTCTATCAAAGTGGTCCTTGGGCATTCAGGCACGGCTCCATTATAGTGTTATAGTTGGGGAGGAAGCCCCGCGAATGCGATTGGAAGGGCAGTATGTCATAGGATGAGGGCTAGGGTTAAGGGGAGGAAGTTTTTTCATACTAGATGTATTAACTGGTCGTATCGGAATCGTGGGTAGGAGGCTCGGATTCATAGGAATAGGATTGATAGTAGTGCGGCTTTGGTTATTAAGTTTACTGATGTTAATTCTGGGAAGGTTGGGATGTGCGAGGCGCCTAGAAATAGGATGACTGATAGTGTATTTATTAGTAGAATGTTAGCGTATTCGGCTAGAAAGAATAGGGCGAAAGGCCCTCCAGCATATTCTACGTTGAAGCCGGAGACTAGCTCTGACTCTCCTTCAGTGAGGTCAAATGGGGCTCGATTTGTTTCTGCAAGGGTTGAGACATATCATATTGCTGCTAGGGGTCAAGCAGGTAGGAGGAGCCAAGTGGCTTCTTGGGTTACGTTAAATATTTGTAGGGTGAATCCTCCTGTGAAAATGATAATTGAGAGGAGGATTAGGCCTAAGCTTACTTCGTAGGAGATTGTCTGGGCAACAGCTCGTAGAGCTCCGATGAGGGCATATTTTGAGTTTGATGCTCATCCTGAGCCTAGGATTGAGTAAACAGCTAGGCTTGATAGGGCCAGGATAAACAAGATTCCTAGATTTAGGTCGGTTACGGGGTAGGGGATAGGTATGGGGGCCCATAGTATTAGTGCTAGGGTTAGTGCTAGGATTGGGGCGGCTAAAAATAGAAATGGGGATGAGGTTGAGGGGCGTACGGGTTCTTTAATAAAAAGTTTGAGTCCGTCTGCGATTGGTTGAAGTAGTCCGTAGGGTCCTACTACGTTTGGCCCTTTTCGTAGTTGTATGTAGCCTAGAACTTTTCGTTCAATGAGTGTTAGGAAGGCTACTGCTAGTAGAACAGGCACAATATAGGCGAGTGGGTTAATTACGTGGGTGATTAGTAGGGTTAGCATAACTAAGGAGAGGATTTGAACCTCTGATGGAAAGGGCTTAGGCCTTTTGCAATTACCAGGCTCTGCCACCTTAGTAGACCCTTATCTTGGGGGCTGGGTTGCTCTTCCTTTATTTAATTTAGTTGGTTTCATTAAGTTGGAGGGAGGCGTACTTGTAGCATGGGCCTCATTTTTCCGGTCCTTTCGTACTAGGAAAAGTAGCTTTACAGATAGAAACTGACCTGGATTGCTCCGGTCTGAACTCAGATCACGTAGGACTTTAATCGTTGAACAAACGAACCCTTAATAGCGGCTGCACCATTAGGATGTCCTGATCCAACATCGAGGTCGTAAACCCCCTTGTCGATATGAACTCTTGGAGGGGATTGCGCTGTTATCCCTAGGGTAACTTGGTCCGTTGATCGGCTTGGTTGGCCGGATCTTTTGGTCAGATGTTCTGTGACTTAGAGATGTCTCTCTTGGTTTTAGGGTATATTCCCCGTTCCACGTGGGGGCTTTGTTTTCCCCCGCGGTCGCCCCAACCGAAGATATTGGCCAGTTGGCTGTTTTGTTTGGCTTAGTTTTATTTGGGCCTTTGACATAGTTGGCCTTTTATCTTAAGCTCCAAAGGGTCTTCTCGTCTTGTATTAGTATACCCGCTTCTGCACGGGTAGATCAATTTCATTGACTAGGAAAAGGAGACAGTTAAGCCCTCGTTCCGCCATTCATACAGGTCCTCATTTAAAAGACAAGTGATTGCGCTACCTTAGCACGGTCAAAATACCGCGGCCGTTTAACTAGTTGTCACTGGGCAGGCAGGACCTCCTATACGTTGAGTTATTATGCAGGAGGCGATGTTTTTGGTAAACAGGCGAGGCTTGTGTTTGCCGAGTTCCTTCTTTTTCTTTTAGTCTTTCCCTTTGGTCCTCCAGTGTGGGGTTAACGATTGGGTGTGATGTGGTGTTTTCTTGTTGTTTGTTTATAATCACGTTGCCCTCTTGTGTTGGGTTCGTTAATTGTTAGTGGTTGGTCCGGTCTAGCTTACACGTGGATCGGGAGAAGGGGGTTCCTTCTTATTACTCATTTTAGCAGGGTCTCTTCCATGTTGGCATGGAATGGCCTAGTATTTGGAGGGGTTTGGGATGAGTTATCAGAATAATAGATTTATTGTTCTGCCTGAGCTTTAACGCTTTCTATTCAGGTGGCTGCTTTTAGGCCCACTGGAGCAGTAGTCTTATTAAATATGATCCTTAACCTCCTTATGTAAGGTTGTGTCCTGGTTCAAAGGGGCTGTACCCCCTTTGACTAACTCTCGTATATTTCTCAGTTTCGTGTGTAGTGGTACTTATATGAGTTGAGGAGTACGAGGCTGAACTTCTATCCATTTCCTAGGCAACCAGCTATCACCAAGTTCGGTAGGTCTGTCACCGCTACCCGGAGATCTTCCCACTCTTTTGCCACAGAGACGGGTTGGCCCTGATGTAGGCTGTCTCGGGGTAGCTCACTTGGTTTCGGGGGTTTGAACTAAAGTTCTCTTTGCTCAAGGATACTAGCTAAATCATGATGCAAAAGGTACGAGGGTTAGTCTCTGCTTTTTTAGGCTTTGATGGGCTGTTTCACCTCTCTTTCAGCTTTCCCTTGCGGTACTTTTTCTATTGCTTCTAGTAAGTGCCTTTTCCGTCGCCCGTACTAAGGCAGGAGAATGGTTTAGTTTGGTTGTTTAGGTTTAAATAAGGTTATGGATGGTGTGATTTTAGTCTTGGTGGTCGAGCTAGCTATTTAGCTCAGGACGATCCAACTTGCATGGATGTAGTCTCGGTGTAAGGGAGGTGCTTAACTGTCTCAGCCACGTCCTGGTGTTCCAAGTGCACCTTCCGGTACACTTACCATGTTACGACTTGCCTCCCCGCTGTGAAATATTTTTGGTTATTTACTTGTGTGGTTAGGTGATGGGGAGAGTGACGGGCGGTGTGTGCGCGTCTCAGAGCCGGGTTCAAAAACACGCTCTGTTTGTTTTTTACTACTAAATCCACCTTCGGGCACCAGTTTCATGGTACCGTTCGTGATATTCTGTTGTAGAAAATGTAGCCCATTTCTTTCCATCTCGTAAGCTACACCTCGACCTGACGTTCTGGGGCTTGCCCATTTTGCTTACTACAGACCCTTCACAGGGTAAGCTTGCGACGGCGGTATATAGGCGGGAAAAACAAGGGATGGTGAGGTTTAACGGGGATTATCGGTTCTAGAACAGGCTCCTCTAGGCGGGTCTGAGACACCGTCAAGTCCTTTGGGTTTTAAGCTAGCGCTTGTAGTACCCTGGCGGATGCTATTTGTATGTCTTGCATCTGAGTTTATAGCTAAGCATAGTGGGGTATCTAATCCCAGTTTGTCTCTTAGCTTTCGTGGCGTCGGGAATAGAGGGTAAAGCTACTTTCGTGTTAGGGCTTCGTGCCTCCGGGGTGCGTTTGACAGCTTGGGAGGTCTTTGGCTTTATTTATTGTAGGGTCCCAAACCACTCTTTACGCCGTAGTCATCAACTAGGGTCTCTCGTATAACCGCGGTGGCTGGCACGAGTTTTACCGACCCTCTTAGCCCTAACTAAGTCAAGTTTTCACTTATGGCTTAATGTTTATTACTGCTGAGTTCCCTTGGGGGTGTGGCGTAGCAAGGCGTCTTGGGCTAAAATAAGTGTGCCTGATGCCAGCTCCTCGTCCCCGGACGGGGGATTGAGGGCATTCTCACAGGAGTGCGGATACTTGCATGTATAAATTGGGCTAAAGCTGATAGTAAAGTCAGGACCAGGCCTTTGTGCCCGTGGAACTTTCTAGGGTTCATCTTAACATCTTCAGTGTTATGCTTTATTTAAGCTACACTAGC